AACGTTTCATACTGGCGGAGTATTCACAGGGGGTACTGCAGAACATGTGCGAGCCCCCTCTAATGGAAAAATAAAATTTAATGAGGGTTTGGTTCATCCCACACGTACACGTCATGGACATCCAGCTTTTCTATGTTCTATCGACTTGTATGTAACTATTGAGAGTCAAGATATTATACATAACGTGACTATTCCACCAAAAAGTTTGCTTTTAGTTCAAAACGATCAATATGTAGAATCAGAACAAGTGATTGCCGAAATCCGTTCGGGAACATATACTTTGAGTTTTAAAGAGAGGGTTCGAAAACATATTTATTCCGACTCAGAGGGCGAAATGCACTGGAGTACTGACGTCTCCCATGCACCTGAATTTATATATAGTAATGTACATCTCTTACCAAAAACAAGCCATCTATGGATATTATCAGGAGGTTCATCCAAATCCAGTATAATTCCCTTTTCGATACACAAGGATCAAGATCAAATGAACGTTCATTCTCTTTCTGTCGAACAAAGATATATTTCTAGCCCTTCAGTAAATAATGATCACGTTAAACAAAAATTCTTTAGTTCAGATTTTTCAGGTAAAAAGGAAGGTAGGATTCCTGATTATTTAGAACTTAATCGAGTCATATGTACTAGCTATTGTAATCTCATATCTTCGGCTATTATCCACGGGAATTCTGATTTATTGGCAAAGAGGCGAAGAAATAGATTCATCATCGCATTCCAATCGATTCAAGAACGAGAGAAAGAACTAATGCCCCACTCCAGTATTTCAATTGAAATACCCATAAATGGTATTTTCCGTAGAAATAGTATTTTTGCTTTTTTCGACGATCGCCAATACCGAAGAAAGAGTTCAGGAATTACTAAATATGGGACTATAGGGGTGCATTCAATTGTCAAAAAAGAAGATTTGATTGAGTATCAAGGAGTCAAAGAATTTAAGCCAAAATACCAAATGAAAGTAGATCGCTTTTTTTTCATTCCAGAGGAAGTGTATATTTTCCCCGAATCTTCTTCCCTAATGGTACGGAATAATAGTATCATTGGAGGAGATACACAAATTACTTTAAATACAAGAAGTCGAGTAGGCGGATTGGTCCGAGTGGAGAAAAAAAAAAAAAAAATAGAACTTAAAATCTTTTCTGGAGATATCCATTTTCCGGGAGAGGCAGATAAGATATCCCGACACAGTGGTATCCTGATACCACCAGGAACGGTAAAAACAAAGTCTAAGGATTCCTTAGAAGTGAAAAGTTGGATATATGTCCAACTTTTCACACCTACCAAGAAAAAGTATTTTGTTTTTGTTCGCCCAGTAGTCATATTCGAAATAGCGGATGGTATAAATTTAGAAAGACTTCTCCTCCAAGCCCCATTGCAGGAAAAAGATAATCTGAAACTTCGAGTTGTCAATTATATTCTTTATGGAAATGGTAAACCACGTCAGGGAATTTCTGACACAAGTATTCAACTAGTTCGGACTTGTTTAGTCTTGAATTGGGATCAAGACAAAAAAAATTCTTTTATCGAGGGGGCCCAAGCTTCTGTTGTTGAAGTAAATACAAAGGGTCTGATTCGTGATTTTCTAAGAATCAACTTAATGAAATCCCCTATTTCATATATCAGCAGAAAAAGGAATGATCCATCAGGGTCAGGATTGGTCTCTGATAATGGGTTAGATCGTCCCAATATTAATCCACTTTCTTCCGTTTATTCCAAGGCAAGATCACTTAAAAAAAATCAAGGAACTCTTAGTACGTTGTTGAATAGAAATAACGAATGTCAATCGTTGATGATTTTGTCATCATCTAATTGTTTTCGAATGGATCTATTCAATGGTGTAAACTCTCACAATGTAATAAAAGAAACAATTAAAGGAAATCCTATAATTCCGCTTAGGAATTGGTTGGGCCCCTTAGGAATAGCCCTTCAATTTGCGAATTTTTATTCATTTTACCATTTCATAACTCATAATCAGATTTCCGTAACTAAATATCTGAAACTTAACAATTTAAAACAGACTTTTCAAGTATTTCAATATTATTTAATGGATGAAAAGGAGAGAATTGTTAATCCCGATCCATGCAGTAAGGGTGTTTTGAATCCATTCAATTTGAAGTGGTATATTCGCCGTCATAATTATTATCATAATTCTTGTGAAGAAAGATTGACAATAATTAGCCCGGGGCAGTTTATTTGTGAAAATATATATATGGCCAAAAACGGACCACACCTAAAATCGGGCCAAGTTATAATTGTTTACGTTGACTATGTAGTAATAAGATCGGCTAATCCTTATTTGGCCACTCCGGGGGCAACTGTTCACGGCCATTATGGAGAAATCCTTTATGAAGGAGATACGTTAGTTACATTTATATATGAAAAATCGAGATCTGGTGATATAACACAGGGTCTTCCAAAAGTGGAACAAGTGTTAGAAGTGCGTTCAATTGATTCAATATCGATAAACTTAGAAAAGAGAGTTGAGAGTTGGAAGGGGTGTATAACAAGAATTCTTGGAATTCCTTGGGGATTCTTGATTGGTGCTGAGTTAACTATAGCGCAAAGTCGTATCTCTTTGGTTAATAAGATCCAAAAGGTTTATCGATCCCAGGGGGTGCAGATCCATAATAGGCATATCGAAATTATTGTACGTCAAATAACATCAAAAGTCTTGGTTTCAGACGATGGAATGTCTAATGTTTTTTTACCCGGAGAACTTATTGGATTATTGCGAGCGGAACGAACAGGACGCGCTTTGGAGGAAGCGATCTGTTACCGAGCCATATTATTGGGAATAACAAGAGCATCTTTGAATACTCAAAGTTTCATATCCGAGGCGAGTTTTCAAGAAACTGCTCGCGTTTTAGCAAAAGCCGCTCTCCGCGGTCGTATTGATTGGTTGAAAGGCCTGAAAGAAAACGTTGTTCTAGGTGGTAGGATACCCGTCGGTACCGGATTCAAAAGATTAGTGCACCGTGCAAAGCAATATAAGAGTATTGCTTTGAAAATCAAAAAGAAGAATTTATTCGAGGGGGAAAGGAGAGATATCTTGTTCCACCACCGAGAATTATTTGATTCGTGCATTTCAAAAATTTCTATGATCCAGCAGAACAATCATTTATAGGATTTAATGATTCCTAAGAGGGGATTTATCCTTTTAACTAGCGATTGTCTTGTGATTTGTTAGATAGGATTTGTGTTAATAATAATAAAGAAATAAAGATAATACGTAATAGACAGACATTAATCGCTTCGTTCGTATATCAATGTCCAATTTCCGGGAAAAGGGAAAGTTCCGTCGGAACAATTATTTATTTCAGGGTACCCCGTTCTTTTTTAAAAAAAAAAAGAGAGGGAGAAGGTGTGGGGAGAAATGAGAAGAAGATATTGGAACATTAATTTGGAGGAGATGCTGGAAGCAGGAGTTCATTTTGGTCATGGGACTAGAAAATGGGATCCAAGAATGGCACCTTATATTTCTGCAAAGCGTAAAGGTATTCATATTACAAATCTTACTCGAACTGCTCGTTTTTTATCAGAAGCTTGTGATTTAGTTTTTGATGCAGCAAGTAGCCGAAAACAATTCTTAATTGTTGGTACCAAAAAGAAAGCAGCTGATTCAGTAGCGCGAGCTGCAATAAGGGCTCGGTGTCATTATGTTAATAAAAAATGGCTCGGCGGTATTTTAACGAATTGGTCCACTACAGAAACGAGACTTCAAAAGTTCAGGTACTTGAGAATGGAACAAAAAACAGGAAGACTAAACCGCCTTCCGAAGGGGGATGCGGCTCGATTGAAGAGACAGTTATCTGACTTGAAAACATATCTGGGGGGGATTAAATATATGACGGGGTTACCCGATATTGTAATAATTCTTGATCAGCAAGAAGAATATACGGCTCTTCGAGAATGTCTCACTTTGGGAATTCCAACGATTTGTTTAATTGATACAAACAGTGACCCGGATCTGGCAGATATTTCGATTCCAGCGAATGATGACGCTATTGCTTCAATCCGATTAATTCTTAACAAATTAATATTTGCAATTTGTGAGGGTCGTTCTAGTTATATACGAAATCCCTGATTAATTATAAGATAAATAAATATAATAATAAGATAAATAAATAATTTTGCGAACTATATGAATTTATGGAATTGGTTCTTATTTCTGAATCGCACAAAAACAAAAGAGATAAAAAGAACTGGGGATATTCTGTGATTAGTTGTTATTCAAAATAGAAAAGAAAAATGGACAACGTTAAAAAAAAAGATAGTTGAATCAAAATAATTCCTTTTTTTTTCATTCAGAGGGCAATATGAATGTTCTATCATGTTCCATCAACACATTAAAGGGGCTATATGATGTATCCGGTGTGGAAGTAGGCCAGCATTTCTATTGGAAAATAGGGGGGTTTCAAGTCCATGCTCAAGTACTTATTACGTCTTGGGTTGTAATTGCTATTTTATTAGGGTCATCTATTGTAGCTGTTCGGAATCCACAAACCATTCCGACTAATGGCCAGAATTTATTCGAATATGTCCTTGAATTTATTCGAGACGTGAGCAAAACTCAGATTGGAGAGGAATATGGTCCATGGGTTCCTTTTATTGGAACTCTCTTTCTATTTATTTTTGTTTCTAATTGGTCTGGGGCCCTTTTACCTTGGAAAATCATAGAGTTACCTCATGGAGAGTTAGCTGCACCTACGAATGATATAAACACTACTGTGGCTTTAGCTTTACTTACGTCAGTAGCCTATTTTTATGCCGGCCTTAGCAAAAAAGGATTAGGTTATTTTGGTAAATATATTCAACCAACTCCGATCCTTTTACCCATTAACGTTTTAGAAGATTTCACAAAACCCTTATCACTTAGCTTTCGACTTTTCGGAAATATATTAGCGGATGAATTAGTAGTTGTTGTTCTTGTTTCTTTAGTGCCTTTAGTGGTTCCTATACCTGTAATGTTTCTTGGATTATTTACAAGCGGTATTCAAGCTCTTATTTTTGCAACTTTAGCTGCGGCTTATATAGGTGAATCCATGGAGGGGCATCATTGACTAATTTTCGAAATAGTTTTTAGAGAATCGCCTTGGTGAACATAAATATAAACATACCTAGACAAAGGGGTCTATACGATCTCGAGGACTAGTAAAAAAGATTACGATATTCGGAGAATTGTAAAAAAAAAAGGAAAGAGATCTAAAAGATCTTTTTCCTAAACTTCATTTTACCAATTTAGCTCCCCTTCCAATTCAATGAATATTCTCTTTAGAGTGATAGTGTCTTGATTGTTTTATTCATTCAATTCCAATTTTAGGAGTCATAATCCGAATAAGAATTCTTTATTTGATTTGTTTACAATATGCGATTAGACTTTTCTAGAGCCATTCCCATTTCAGTCGGGTTTTTTATTCAATTCACCGATTGACCAAAACAAAATATTGAATATTAATAAATAATCAATTACATCAACTTAGATCACTTATATTTTTATACAATGATTTACAATGATTCAGCCTAAGGAATTCGTCCGTTTAGTGTCCATTTAGATTGATTCTATCCATCTGAGATAATGATAAATAAAAGGAAGAGAAAAGTTTACAGATTACAAAAAAAAATGGGTTGTTTAGCAGAGCGGGGTCAAACTAGATGTAGGGAAATATATAATGGCTATAAGCCAACTTTCCTGTGTAGATGTTTTGAAAAATGATTTTATAATCCGATTGAATCTAAGATACGAAACGAATAGTTGGTTTACGTTATGGACGAAAGACATGTATATGGAATATTAGGCATTAACTAGTTATATATTAGTATTAGTTAAAAGAGATATCTAATCGGCCATATTACTGGGAGTTTAGATCGAGATTCCAATAAAAGTCCTTCTTTTCGGTTGTAAAACTGTAATTGTGAATTGAATATTGAATAAAGAAATTCAATCCCGAAAAGGAGCGAAGAGTTTGAATTCAAAGAATGGCTCGGAATAAAGAAAGAAATGAAAAAACAAAAGGTTGTATGAATTCACAAAAACGCAATGGGCAGAAACTAAAAATAAAAAATAAATATCAGATATCGAAGTAATTCTAATGATTTAATAATATTATTTATTACTTCAATTTGAAATTTTGAGTTGTTTCGACTGTATGAAAATCTTATCGCTGAAATAATTAAGTCATAGTTTATTGGTTGATTGTATCATTAACCATTTCTTTATTTTGTTGCGAGGAATTTATTATGAATCCATTGATTTCTGCCGCTTCCGTTATTGCTGCTGGGTTGGCCGTTGGGCTTGCTTCTATTGGACCTGGGGTTGGTCAAGGTACTGCTGCAGGCCAGGCTGTAGAAGGTATTGCGAGACAGCCCGAGGCGGAGGGAAAAATACGAGGTACTTTATTACTTAGTCTGGCTTTTATGGAAGCTTTAACAATTTATGGATTGGTTGTTGCATTAGCACTTTTATTTGCGAATCCTTTTGTTTAATCCTAAAAATACGTATTTTTTTATTTTATTGACTTTTGCTTGATGCTTGCTTTTTCAAATTATATCAAGATTTAACTCTTTATTTATTTTTATTTATTTATTTTTCTTTATTTATTTTTAGTGGGACAATTTTGGTATGGGAAGGACTGATTTGAGAATGAGGAAGTAGTATACGAACGAACTCGCTTTCTTCCTTCCCCCTTCTTAGTCCAATCAAAACCTTTTTTAGGAAGTGTTGCAGGACAAATAAAAATTCGCAATTAACACGAGACCTAGTACCAAATTATAATAAATATTGTTCTTATTAGAAATTCAAAATTTCTAATTACCGAAAAAAGGTAAGTAAATGAATAGAATACAGATAAATGCATAAAAGAACAATAATATAGAAAATATCAATATAAATATGTATATAGAAAAATAGAAATATATAGAATAAAAAAGATAATTTAATTAATCTGTCTATATCTATAAAATAAGAGGAGATCCATATGAAAACTATAACCGACTCTTTCGTTTCTTTTGGTCACTGGCCATCCGCCGGGAGCTTCGGGTTTAATACCGATATTTTAGCAACAAATCTAATAAATCTAAGTGTAGTTCTTGGTGTATTGATTTTTTTTGGAAAGGGAGTGTGTGCGAGTTGTTTATTTCAAGAATACGCTGGATTGAACCAGATGACCTCTTTTTTTTTTCGGTTTAACTAGGAAAGAAAAGGTGCATGGTCCTGCGAATTACTTCTGAATAAATTAATAAATGAATAAATTAATAAGAAAATCGTTAAGAACCATAGCATTTCGCGGTTCATTGGTAAATAGACTTTGATTCTCTATCAACCAATAACGTGGGGCCATTAATTTAATATGGTTAAAGCTAAACTGTTTGAAGTCCGGATGCAGCAAAGTACTCTTTCTACTACTATGTTAATAGATAAATGGGTTCAAAATGAAAAATGAATAGTTGGAAATTGTTTTCGATAGAGAACACTCATGTCGAAAAAAAAAT